AAGAACTTGTTTCAGTTGCATATCATAAGGAATTCTAACAACTGCTTCAAATACAGTATCAGGAAGTACCGCCTGTGGAACCTCAATATCCACAGGCTTATTAGCTAAATGGCAATTGGCGCATACAATACGACCAGTTGCTTCTCGCGGATTTTCAAAACCCTGCTGCGCAAAAATGGGATATGCATTTGAAATGGATGCCCGAGTTATTATATATATCATAAGGGATACGGAAATGAATCGAGTAATTTGTTCCTTTATCGAAGAAAAGGTATTTCTAATTTGCATGGTCCGATCGTTGATCCCGAAAATTTCTACAATAAATTTGGGTAGGTCGCTAGTATAGGTCCCTATCCACAATTCCGCTATTTACTATTTACTGAAATTATTTTGTTGTAATATAGGAGGAATCCTCCGGATGGGTAGAAAGAGTAAGGTAAGTACAACCTTGAATGCTTTGCTTATGTACAAAGTAAGAAACTTTATAATTGGATCAGGGAATCTTTTTCAGTCATTCATTGAATGATAAATCACTACAAGTGACGGAGATACACGATTTAAATAACGGAAAATCCAATATTTAAAAATTGTATCTAGAATGACTGGAAACGTGGAAACAAGACCAGATATCATTTGATCATTATGAGCCAATCCAAAATCGTTGTAGATATAGCCAATCATTAGTTCCCAACCGTGGGGTGAATGGAATCCGATACATAAATCAGTTACTAAAAGAATAGAAAAGGCTTTTATTGTGTCGCTTAAATTATATAGAAATTCTTGAACCCAAGAATTAAAAATAACAAGTTCTTCATTACTCAGAATAGAATACGCACTTAGAATAACGAAACAGATTATATTTGTGGAGAAGTTCAAAATTGTATGGATATGCTCCTCGTCGTGTATCTTGATCAATTGGATTGTTTCTTTGTGGAGCGCCATCCGAAATTTTTGTAGATGTCTTTCCGGGAATTCCTTTATCATTTCGTCCAAGAGGAACCGCTCCTCTAATTCTATGAATTTTTCTAGAATACTCTTTTCTTGAATATCATTCAAAAAAGTTTCGGATTGCCTAGTATTCCACCAATTAGTAACCCAAGATTCTAGATTTTTATTAAATGAGAGAGAGATCCACCTGGGCAAAAAGACTACAAATACTATAGATGAAAGATATCGAAGGGGAATGGATACATTCTTTTTTGTCATTTTTTCATCTGTGAATTGGTAATGAACTCACCTCATTCTTTGACTCTATCCGATCTAATATTTCTATCAAGCGGAGTTCCATTATAAGATAAGGTATCACGCCTATTAATTATTAATCGAGTCTCCTTTTTTAGTTGGGATTCAGAGGTTAGTCCTTGAATCTAGTATAGAAAAAATACAGAAATAGAAGAAGAACCCACTTCGAATTCGAATTCAAATGAAGAAATAATAAAAAAATCGATTGTTTCCAGATATCTCAATTGATCAAATATTCGACGAAATTACTCCCCTTTGACGAATACCCGAAAGATTCAAATAAAGAATATTTTTCGGATTTCGAAATATTTGATATTTTCATTTTTAATAGACAGGAACTTCTTCCATTTCGAAAAAAAAAAATTTACAGACAAAAACAGTTTCGTTTTATGTTATGGCTGCTCCGTCCACGTTTGCCTTGCTTTGGCCCCAGGGGGCAAAGTAAGTTATGCTATAGAAAAAGGAGGATTCTTGGGGTTTTTGAGAAAGCATTTATTCTTCAGTTCATTTTTCTTCAATTGGTACACGCAAGAAATAGGCCAATTCCGCAGCCTTTTGCTCAATTTCTCGCGGAGTCAAATTCTCATCAGTACGAGTCAAGGGAAGGGCTCCCAGGCCTCTGATTTCCATATAAAGGACACGATGGGTATAAATACCCTCTTTCACTTCTATTCTGATGGACTGAATATCTTTCATAAAGAATCGTAGAAAGACGCGGCGACTTTTTCCAGGAAATCCCCAACGAAAAATATACACTATTCCTTCTTTTCGATCAAATCGATCATAACCGCTACCTATATTCCATGTAATTGTGCACCACAAATAGGAACTAATAAAGAGACCCGCGATCCCATAGAAAGACATTACGATCCCTTGTGGGAAAAAATTTATTTGTTCAGACGAAAATAAAGATATCAAATTCTTATCAAGATAACTAGAAATTCCAATCAATAAGAAGCCTAATGAACCTAAAAAAAGGATAAAGGCCCAGCAGAAATTACTTGTTTTGCGAGATCCTGCTATAAATTCTATCCATATATATTCTGATCGCCGACTCATACATACTAGACCCAGTTGCATTTTATTGGAATTGAGGGAATAGCCAAAATCAATTTCACTTTACTTTTTTTTTGTTTTCGAAGTAACTCCCATCAACTAGTACTATTCTGATGTGAACTTTTAGCAGTAATTCATCGAATTTGTTAGATATAATAAAATAAAAACATCCCCCTCATATGATTCCCTATCAATAGCTACATACATGTGGATAGATTGACTTTAATTTCAGACATGGGCGCAGCCCCGACCTATCTTTTTAAATTGCTAGAATTTATTTGCCCATATATTATGTTTATGCATGTCTAAGAGCTTTTTCGTTTATGTTCGTAGAAAGCCGCCTGTTATTGTTATACAATATTCTACTAAATGGATATCCGTGTTGGGTTTGCTAAGTCTTGAAAAAAAACTAGATGAGATTTGAACACATCGTATTTAAAAAATCTTTTTTTTTTGAACATGAAGAAATAAAGAAGCCATTGCAATTGCCGGAAATACTAGGCCCACTAAAGGCACAAAAAGGGAGGGTAAGTTGTTGAGAATTGTCATAGAATGGGTACCTCGATTTAATATTTGTACCTGTTATTGTTATAAAGATATCTTATAATAATTATACTTCATATTCTAATTCGTATATAAGTATACTAAGTATATCGAAGTGGGTATATATAATAAGTGAAAGCAATGTAGAACTAATTAAACGGACTTATTCATCTTTCTACATGAAATAGATGTATGTATGATAATCCACTTTCTTTCTAATTCTTACTTCTTTTATTTTTTTCTTCTTATATTGTTCTTATCTTCTTCGTCTAATTTCTTTTTTAATAAAAAAAGAGTCTCTTAAAAATTACCGAAAGATTCGTTAGAATCCGATCCAAGAGCAGCGATTCTTAGAAAAGCTGGGACTTCCTGGGAGATATAGAAAGATGCAAGATTCTAGATTTTCTATATTTCAATTATATTTCTATATTTGAATTATATACATATGCAAGAGGGGAGCATGAAATTCGTTTTATTTGCCTTGCCTCCTACTCCTAATTATAAGGAAGAATTCGCTTTTTATGTTGTTTTGTTGATAGAGGTTTACTGATTACTAATCAGTAATATCGGTAAAAAACCAATTATCCGCATGATTCTTTCTACAATTAAATCTTATGTCACTAAAGAAAAATTCATTTTTCGGGTTTTGTTTTATTTTGATTCTGATAAACTAACTAACCAGTTGTTCGCCACAAAAAAAGTTTAACTCGAGACTCTACTTGATTGAATTTTGATTCACAGGAAAAAAGGCATGGAGCTGAAATAGCTCACTCAAAACACCTTTTAAAAAGTTACGTGGTACGATTGGATCGAATAAGCCCTTATGAAATAAATATTCAGCCGCTTGGGAACCTTCAGGTACTGTCTTATTCAATGTTTGTTCAATTACTCTTTTACCCGCAAATGCAATATAGGCATTAGGTTCGGCGATAATGATATCCCCCAACATACCAAAACTAGCTGTTACTCCACCAGTAGTAGGAGATGTAAGAATTGGTACATAGAATAACCTTTTATTTGATTGATAATCATATAAAGCGGAAGAAATTTTAGCCATTTGCATCAAGCTCAAACTTCCTTCTTGCATGCGTGCTCCTCCGGAAGCACACACTAGAATAAGAGGTAAAAAATTTTTGGTAGCATACTCGATCAAACGGGTGATTTTCTCGCCTACTACGGATCCCATACTACCCCCCATAAACTGAAAATCCATAACCCCAATTGCGATGGGAATCCCGTTTAGTTGACCTGTACCTGTTTGAACAGCTTCTGTTAATCCTGTTTTTTTTTGATAAGAATCAATACGATCTTTATAAGGTTCCTCTTCTGAATGAAATTCAATGGGATCCAGAGAGACCATGTCGTCATCCATCGGATCCCAAGTACCTGGATCAACCGAAAGTTCGATTCTATCTGAACTACTTATTTTCAAATAATATCCGCATTGTTCACAAATATTCATTTTTGACTTCAAAAATTTCTTATAATTTAATCCATAACAATTTTCACATTGAACCCACAAATGCCTGTATTTTTGAGTTACATCGGGATCATTAGAACTTTTTCTTATAGTTAAATCAATACCATTCGTACTTGTTTTTATATTGGAACTTTCGCTTTCACTACTATTTCCACTTTCACCGCAAATGGAATTAGAAATGTAATTGTCACTGTAATTGTTATTACTACTTAAAATGTGATTATCAATACAGATTTGAGACTGAAGATAAGAATCAACGCAATTTGTAATGTGATTTTTCCAACTATATTTAGTATTATAGACGGAAGGATCATAATCGGGATCATCACTTTTCGATCCATTATTCCTATAACTATAATTACGAAAATCATAAAAAGAACTTTCTAGTTCACTCCGAAAAGAATGATCATTGTTAATCTCTAAAATTTGATTTTCAATATCAAAATATATGGAATAACTATCCCTATTATTATCCCTAACAAAAAAGGTGTCATCAGAGATGAAATTCCGAATGTCCCTGACGCTAACTAAATGATCAACATTACTGTAACTCGAACTGTCACTATCACTCCAACTATGAATGCTTTTACCTTTCTCATTTCTAAACGGGCCCTGGCTTAGACAGGTATTTTTAATAGGACCAAGACTATCCATTGATTTACTTAGCCCACACCTGTAT